CTTCTATATGGCGCAACCCAATTCGTCTTTTTCAACTTGTTAATGCTTAACTTTTTTGCATCGAAATCTAAAAGCTATAAAGAATAAGAATAAGAAAATTTCTCTTGACAACGATATATGTTGTATATGTAAATCCTAGATGGAAAACTCTGAAGAATTGGTTTTCTAAAAAATGAATATCTGAAGAATGGGTCGATGCAAAATAAATAATACTCTACAAAATCAATAATAGATGTATAAAAAATGAATAATAGATAAGCATAACTCAATATGCTAAAATAAGAAATGAAGGTTCTATGGCGGAGTCCATAGCTGAGATAGCAATAATGAATTTAAAATAGCCTTCCGATTCGAATTCAATAAATAATATGGAAAATCTTCGATATAATACGAAAGAAATGAAAAGTTTCCTGAATCCTTTTGCTGTATTCATTGACTTGTTATTTCTATTTTTAGTTGAACTAAAAACTGCACTCATTGAAATGGAAAAGCAAAATGAAGGAAACAAATGCCTTCAATTCAAGGCGTTGAATGATAACAACGGAATCAAGTGCTAACCCCCAGTTTGAATTAACTGATAAACTTGATATAGAACATTTTTTTTGGACTCAAAATATTAATCTTAGAAAAAAGAATTCGACATAGTTATTATTACATTATGTTCTATTATGCAAATCAATCCTTCTAGTTCTAGTCTTGGAGTTTCTGCACTTGAAAAAAAGAAACTGGGACATATCACTCAAATCATTGGACCCGTTCTAGACATAGCCTTTCCCCCTCGCAAGATGCCGAATATTTACAACGCTCTGGTAGTTAAGGGTCGAGATACTTTCGGTCAAGAAATTCATGTGACTTGTGAAGTCCAACAATTATTAGGAAATAATCGAGTTCGAGCTGTAGCTATGAGTGCTACAGAGGGTCTAAGGAGGGGAATGGAGGTGATTGACACGGGAGGTCCTCTAAGTGTTCCAGTCGGTGGGGCGACTCTCGGACGAATTTTCAACGTCCTTGGAGAACCTATTGATAATTTAGGCCTTGTAGATACTCGTACAACATCCCCTATTCATAGATCCCCGCCCGCGTTTATACAGTTAGATACAACATTATCTATTTTTGAAACAGGAATTAAAGTAGTAGATCTTTTAGCCCCTTATCGCAGGGGAGGGAAAATTGGACTCTTCGGGGGGGCTGGAGTAGGTAAAACAGTCCTAATTATGGAATTAATCAACAACATTGCAAAAGCCCACGGGGGGGTATCCGTATTTGGAGGAGTAGGTGAACGTACTCGTGAAGGAAATGATCTTTATAAGGAAATGAGGGACTCTGGAGTAATTAATAAAGAAAATATTGCACAATCCAAAGTAGCTCTAGTCTATGGGCAGATGAATGAACCACCAGGAGCTCGTATGAGAGTTGGTTTGACTGCGCTAACTATGGCGGAATATTTCCGAGATGTTAATAAACAAGACGTGCTTCTATTTATCGACAATATCTTCCGTTTTGTCCAAGCAGGATCCGAGGTATCCGCCTTATTGGGCAGAATGCCTTCCGCTGTGGGTTATCAACCCACCCTCAGTACTGAAATGGGTTCTTTACAAGAAAGAATTACTTCCACGAAAGAGGGGGCCATAACTTCTATTCAAGCGGTTTATGTACCTGCAGATGATTTGACGGACCCCGCTCCTGCCACGACATTTGCACATTTAGATGCTACTACGGTACTATCAAGAGGATTAGCCGCTAAAGGTATCTATCCCGCAGTCGATCCTTTAGATTCAACGTCAACTATGCTCCAACCTAAAATCGTTAGCGACGCACATTATAAAACTGCGCAAAGAGTTAAGGAAACTTTACAACGTTACAAAGAACTTCAGGACATTATATCTATTCTTGGATTGGACGAATTATCCGAAGAAGATCGATTAACTGTAGCAAGAGCAAGAAAAATAGAGCGTTTCTTATCACAACCCTTTTTCGTAGCAGAAATATTTACAGGTTCCCCGGGGAAATATGTCGCTCTGGCAGAGACGATTAGAGGGTTTCAATTAATCCTTGCCGGAGAATTGGATAGTCTTCCCGAACAAGCCTTTTATTTAGTAGGTAACATTGATGAAGCTACCGCGAAGGCTACGAACTTAGAAATGGAAAACAACTTGAAGAAATGACCTTTAATCTTTGTGTACTGACACCGAATCGAATTGTTTGGGATTCAAAAGTCGAAGAAATCATTTTATCAACTAATAGTGGACAAATTGGCGTATTACCCAATCATGCGCTTATTGCTACAACTGTCGAGATAGGGATTTTGAAAATCCGCCTTAACGACCAATGGGTAACGATGGCTCTGATGGGTGGTGGTGCTAGAATAGGCAATAATAAGATTACTATTTTCGTACATGATGCGGAGAAGGGTAGTGACATTGATCCACAAGAAGCTCAGCAAACTTTTGAACTAGCAGAAGCTAACTTGAAAAAAGCAGAAGGGAAGAGACAAATAATTGAGGCAAATCTAGCTGTCAAACGGGCTAAGGCACGGGTAGAAGCTATCAATGTTATTTCGTAACTAATTGCTGTGGCCCAAGAATAACCAAACGAACTTCTGTATATATAAACAAACAGAAGTTCTTTTGATGCATTCTAGTTATTTCTGCCATAGGATGTATATATAAAATATAAACTTAGTTTTTGCCAATTGAATCAAAGTCTAAGTGAAATCCGATTCGAGTACAATGAAACTTTTTGAAACTTTTTCCATAAAAATGCAATCAAAAAATCGAATCGAAAGGATCAAAAATCAAAAAAAGAAAGTGGGCAGAAAACCGGATGAGTAGATTATCTCATATCTGATATCTAATACCTTATACCTACTATTGGATTTGAACCAATGACTCCCGCCGTATGAAAGCAATACTCTAACCACTGAGTTAAGTAGGTCCTTTATCATCACAAAGAGAAAGAAATGGAACTCCTCTCATCGCCGAATTATAAATGGAATCTAATTTATAAGCAATACTAATCAAGAGAGACCAAAGAAATAGTATGTTGAATCCAATAAATATCATCTACTAGTTATCTTGACAATCCATTTTCGACGTGATAAAATATGTATTACCAACAACAAACACAAAGGGCTATAGCTCAGTTAGGTAGAGCAACTCGTTTACACGTGCGCCAATGCTTTTTCAGAGGAGTATATCATGGAATCAAAAGACTTATTGAGAAATCAATGCAATGTCTGACTCCAGTTTATAGAACAAGAGAACAATAGCCTGACAAAGGAAAGGATTCGGTCTCATTTTAGTGCCTTTTTCGGCCTTTAATAGAAAACCATTATTGATTTATTTACGATCTTGATAAGGTGAAGAACCATTCTATTCAATGCTGGAGGAGGGTAAGGGATAAGGACCTCAAAAAATTATCTTTTCGTCCTATCATATGAACTTTAAGGTGTATGAAGTTCATATTTTTTTCTTTAAGCCAAACCACGGCGGGCGATGGAGACTCCATTTAACTTAAGTTGATCTAAACCAAAAGCAGACCTACGTCAGGAGAGCCCTTCTTTGAAAGACTTTGGTAGTGCTTGGGGATTATTTAGAATCTAAATAAAAAAAAATCCGAGCACATGGAGCTATTTTCTTCTCTTTCTAGTAAGAGAATTATGGTAGACTAACTTAGTATTTATATAAGTTACTGAAGGAGCCCAATGCAAAAAAAATGCATGTTGGGTCTTTGAAATAGTTCGAATCATTTTGATAATCATCAGTTTGATCTGTTTTACCGAGAAGGTCTACGGTTCGAGTCCGTATAGCCCTAAAGTCAATCCAAATAAAGAATTAGATAATTTTCATCTCTTCTTATTATTTGTTGTTTGTAACTGGCCGATTGCAGTTGTTTGGTTCATCCAAAGAAAAACATTGTCATAAGTTTGTTCACAAGAAAGACGGATTCAGAGCCTAAAGCTGAAACAAAAAAACGTTCAGTGAATTGGATTGGATTGGATCCTGTCGGTATTTTTTTCCAATCTTGGTTAAACCAAATACATTTTCAGTACTCTTTCGGGTTCACTTCCATATGACTTTTCGTCCTTTGCTATCTGCAATCACAAATTAAGTGATACTTCTTTCCTTTGCCTTTGGTATAGCTTACTTGGTAAAATACAAAAGAAAGGGGTTTTTTCTTCTCGTATTTTATCAAAATAAGCTCCTATTTCCTAGTCTCTGAAAATTCCTAAATTTGATCATTTTTTGCCTATTCGTTTTGATTCTATTAATCATATGAATTCCATTTCTCTTAATTCGATAGACTAGTACTCGATATTAATTCTATCGAGTAATTCTATCTGGATAATATATAGAATGGAATTTCGAAATTCGAAAAACAAAAAACGAAATTTCGATTTTTGTTTCATTCTTTTTTTAGAGAGAGAGAATTCGAAGTGAAGTGGGAGAGAAAAAAAAGCTCGTTCGAGGATTCAAAATTGCATGAGACAAATCATCGAAAGAGAGGCTGATAATATATGAGATAATATATATCAGGTATATATATATTCAGTTCTCTTGAATTGTAGATACAAAAATGATAGAATCCTTTCTGATTAGACCAACTATAGGTCTCGGGTAGCGTATCTATAAAAAAAGATAGACAAGAAATCAAAGAAAATAAGAGGAAACGCTGTTATAGGAGTCGATATTGAATTCATTCAATACTTCATTTAGAATATAAATGAACAAAATGAAAGAATGGTATAATTATAATTAATAATTATAAAAAAATTGGAATCTCAAAACAAAGGGGAGGGGGATATGGCGAAATTGGTAGACGCTACGGACTTAATTGGATTGAGCCTTGATATGGAAACTTAGCAAGTGATAACTTTCAAATTCAGAGAAACCCTGGAATCAAAAATGGGCAATCCTGAGCCAAATCCGGCTTTCCGAAAACAAAGAAAGATTCATAAACAGAAAAAAAGGATAGGTGCAGAGACTCAATGGAAGCTGTTC